CTGAGATCTATTTCGAATTTGTTCCTTTCTATCTCCCAGCTATCTAGTTTCTTTAGTTATTTACTAGAACAATTATGATCGGGAAGTCGATCTGGGGCAAGTGTTCGGATCTATTATGACATAGCCCTGAGGCGCTCAACGGACCTTTGGAAGCTTGGAAACCCGCGACTTGACACAAAAAATATTTTTGGTTCAATCTAGTGTATTCATATCTCAATGGATAACTGCCTAGATAGAACTACTTCCTCGCTTTCTTTTACACAGAACATATAACGAGTCCTCTTTTCCAAATCATCGGAGCACTCATTAGTCATTCATAAAAGATATCCCGGTATCCATATTGAAATTGAATCATTCAAAGGACTTTTTTTGAGTTTGAATAGCGGATAGGGATAGATTCTGTCGGGTAGCGTTTATCTCTACGAGGTATCAGACGAAATAGAACGATCTTAGAATTAGAAGGGATAGAATAAAATTCCGTGATTAGCTCTTCCCAGAGGAATGATCTATTGGATTTTACGGATGGATCCAACAAACAAAAAAAAAGAGAGTGTTCTTATTCAAATTCAAAGCGTCTCGTGATCTTCAACCAATTATACGCTTCTATATAATTCCCTGGAGTAAGCGCTATAGCTTGTTTCCAATACTCAGCAGCTTGATTGGACCAAGCCTCTGCAATTTCAGAATCTCCCTGGCGAATGGCCTGTTCTCCTCGGTCAGAATAGGTAGGTTAATTCCTTCCCTTAGAACCGTACTTGAGAGTTTCCTAACTCATACGGCTCAGCCTCAGCAGTCAATTATTTTGGTATCCCATCTGAATCTCCCCTAGACTAATTAAATAAGATTTCTCGTAAATCAATCCCATTTTTGTTTTGTTTCTCGGGTTACCCAGAAGAGGTTAATTACATACATTTCCATGAGCTTCAAACGTGAATTTGGATTTCATTTCGAATTCAGTTTTTTCTTTTTTCCCACCTTCAGAAAAATGAAGAATAGACATCTCTGCTATCATTAGCATTTTCTAAAAGGTAACTATCTCGTTTTCATATCGAAATTTATATTTATATAGAATCTTTGAAAAAGACTTTTTTTCCTCCCTAAGAAAGAAAGGACTTACTCTCTTTGGGATCTGATACTACACCGCTGCTGAATACCTTAGTGGATCGACTCTATTACATAAGTGGATTCCTAACCTTTATCTCATATCATGACATAAGTAAAGCAGTTCTTATTGTATCGGCCCAAACCCTCGCTAATTGATCTTTACGGCGCTTCCCCCATCAATTAGATCTTTTATCCATAGAATCTAGTCTTATAGGCATATCTATTTCTTCCTATTTTGGCTTCTATGAAGTCTCTTTCTTTGCTACAGCTAATAAAAATCGTTGCTTTGTACGATAAATATGTAGAAAGCCTATTTTCGTTCTAGTATTTACTCGTGGATTGGATCTTTCTTTCCCTCTTTCTATAGTGGAGATAGTCGCACGTAATGACAGATCACGGCCATATTATTAAAAGCTTGTGGTAAGAATGGGTTTCGTTCGAGTGCCCGGAAATAATATTCCAAAGCTTTCGTATGTTCTCCGTTGCTTGTGTGGATAAGGCCTATGTTATAGAGTATATAACTTCGATCATAGGGATCAATTTCGAGTCGCGTAGCTTCATAATAATTATGTAAAGCTTCTGCATAATTTCCTTCAGATTGAGCTGACATCCGTTACGGTTGTTCATTCTATTCAAATAATCCCCGTTCCAGAACCGTACATGAGATTTCAATCTCATACGGCTCCTCCCTTCTGTACATAATGAATGATAAGAATCCATGGAATCAAAAAAAAGATATTGCAAGATTCTCATTATGAACTGACAGGGGCTAGTATTTTTAGAAGAAATCTCTAGCCAGCCTTCCTGCAAGAGGTCTTTTCTTAACATCCAGCGTATTGGTGGTAGATAGAAAAGGTAACTCCAACAATTTCTTTGTCCTCAACGCCTCCTATTTCCAGGAATGAGTCACTTCAACGGACTTCGATGGTTCTACGGGTATCCAAAGTACGAATGAGATGGATGTTTGTTGTCCCAACCACTCTTGTTTGTTAGTCCCGATCTCGATAAGGAAAAGGGGGTAAGTTATAACGAAAGTTTTCCTGTTGTTGATTCCTAGGTGTAGTGCTTCTTCCTCTATGCCGCCTATTGGTACTAGTGGAGTAGGATTGCCTTGTAAGAACCTATAGGTGGAACCTTTCGCTCAATACTCAAATTGAAAATGGAAGCATCTGAGGCTGCATCACTCGGGGATACACGATAGAAGGAATTGTTCTATTTCCAAACTTCACCTTCACGAAGCGTAGGTTTCTTTCAGGTTTCTTTTAAGATAATATATAAAAATCTTTTTTTCGTTCTATCCCAAATCATGTGCCTTTCTCGCGCGTAAGACTTAAGAATGGTAAATAAATAAACAGAATCAAATCGCACCATCTCTGTAATAGGTAAATGCCTCTTTTTCTCCTGAAGTTGTCGGAATTATTCGTAATAAGATATTGGCTACAATTGAAGAGGTCTTATCAATAAAATTTCCATTTATCCGTGATCTAGGCATAGTTCACAATCCACTCCCTAATTCTTCTCATTACCTCTCGTGGGAAAAGAATCCCACAAACAAAGGAATTGGACAGTACGAAATCACACAAAAAAGACTCGGGGGATAAAAAAATGCATGTTTTTTTTTATCCCCCGAGCCACGAATCTTTCTTTCTTTGACTTTGAGAAAAAAGTTGCTATTTCGAAGTGTTCGCATTGATGCGTCAGATCTATATCGCAGAGCTCTCTTTTTCTCTTGGTTAGGGTTAGTCTTTCTTTTTCTTCCACGGACTCCCAGACTCCAGCTGCGTCTGCGTCACCACACTTCTTTCTACGAAGGCCAGGGTACCCTCTAAGTTTTGTATTCTCACATTTTTTTCCTTTAAGTCATCATCTTTCCTTCCTAGCTCAATTTGGAGGGTTCTCTCGGTTTCCCAGAGGTGGCCGACTTCCTCATGCAGGCAGAGGTTTTCCTCATGCAGGAGGCAGTTTTCCTCCTGCAGAGTGGCAGAATTGTCCTGGAACCAGGAAACCTGTTTCTCCGCATCTTCGATATGTGCCGTTGAACTTATAGAGAGTTCTCGGTATAAATCACGAGATCTTATGAGTTCGCCTTGAGTAGATAGCCATAACGTGGCTAAGCCGCCCAAATGGATGTGGGTTCGTGCCAGCTCGGAGGCAAGGGTGCAATTTTGTTCCCATAGAATCTGGGACTGGTCTCGCCGATCGAGAGGACCCTCATCGATGTCGCGGTTGTGTGGGTTCAACCGTAAAGAGGAAGGTGTTAGCCCAAAAAGTAAGTTCTTTTCCCTTTTCCAGGTCTGCCTTGAGAGTCCACGTTCGGTACGGTGATCCATTGGATGAACTATTCCAAAGGTTTTGCGTACTTTCCCTGAATACTCTTCCCGGAAGTCCCTGAATTCCGAAGGCATAGTCCGAGTAGTGAAGGTTATGGGGACCTTAGGTTGCGGGGCAACCCAAGACCAAGAGCAGAACGTGAAAATAAAAAAAAAGAGAAGCACATTACGAGAGAGTACCACGAACCCGGTTAACTGTGGCATAATATTGATCAGTCTCAAGAATTTGTGTCGGACCATCCTAGAAATCAGGGTCCAAAGAAAAAGAATCAGTTTGATCCGTTGGATCAGTACTCCCAAAACGATCAAAGTAAGAGTATCCATGGTATTTATGATATTCTATTTGAGTCAATGGAATGGTGAATGATACATCATACGTATTTTCGAATTCGCGATTCACCGGGTTTCTAGGCCATAATCAGAACATCAGATTTTGTAGGAGAGATGGCCGAGCGGTCCAAGGCGTAGCATTGGAACTGCTATGTAGGCTTTCGTTTACCGAGGGTTCGAATCCCTCTCTTTCCGCCCCTTCACAGACTTCACGAACCTTATTGACCACAATGTATCAAATCAAATAACACCGAATACTTCCAGCAAGTGGCTCTTTCTTTGATATAGATTCTCGAGTACTCATTTTTGTAGTTTTGTAGTACGGAAAAATACTGGAAAGAGCGGCCAAGGAATGCAACTATCCCCGCCGATCTGTTTCTGTTTATGATACATAACTGGAAAACCCCCCTATCTTAGGTCGATTTATTTTGCCGAAAAGGGGGCCAAAATTTCCGAAGTTTTGTTCTTTTAGTTAGGTTCAAGTTTGACGGGAATAATATTCTACAACTCGCAACTCTTCGATTTTCAAACCAACCCGACGACGAGCTATTATTTGCTTGACTACTCCTTTATATTGGGATGAGTGAAGAGTCAAATGTTCTGGCAATTTCTTCTGGGAGGATGAAGCAAGAGAATTTTGAATGAGAGCTCTGGTTTTTTGTTCCTCCTTCGTTGTAATAATATCTCGGGGTTTGCAGCGATAACTTGGGATATCTACTAGACAACCATTAACTAAAATATGTCTATGATTCACTAATTGCCGGGCCCCAGGAATGGTCGAAGCCATACCCAATCGAAAAATTATGTTATCCAAACGCATTTCAAGTAATTGTAGTAAAACCTGACCTGTTGATCCTTTGGTTTTTCCAGCGATACGAACGTATTTAAGCAATTGTCGCTCTGTCAGACCATAATGAAAACGCAATTTTTGTTTTTCCTCTAGACGACTCCGATATTCAGATTTTTTGTTGTTCTTTCTCTTTTGACGATCGGGGGGGAGGTTAGGCACTTTCCTAGTTAGTCCCGGTAAAGCCCCCAGACGCTTTATTTTTTTGAGACGAGGCCCTCGGTAACGAGACATAAAGACTCCTTTTTTTATTGAAAATTCAATTGAAAGAATAAACCTAAATTAAAACTGAACTAAATGATAAACGAAGCAAAATCTACTGAAGTACTGTACTACAAAGAAGAAGACTACAAAGAAGAATGAGATGAATTGTATCAATATTCAGACTCTTTGGTATATATAGCAAGTTAAGAATACTTTTCTTGATTTGTTCCTAACTGCTCGAAGCTTTTTTTTTTTATTCATAGTTGGAAGTTCTTATGACATACTAGATCCGTTACTTTTTGAAAGACGGTAAAGAAGTCTTTTCAATATTCCATTCCTTGGTGTCAAGGAGACAGTCATGTTTCAAAGTAGCAAATCGAACAAATAAAAAAGCCGGCTATCGGAATCGAACCGATGACCATCGCATTACAAATGCGATGCTCTAACCTCTGAGCTAAGCGGGCTCACATAACAGAAATTTTGCATAGGAATTCTGCAAACTGCCAGGATCTTAGCTATTCAGAAATCCTCTAGCATATAGAAAGAATAGAAATCGAATTCAGAATGAATATTCTCTAACAAAAAATCTCAAATAGAATTTTATATCCTTTTTCAATTGAAATCAAATCAAAATCAATCGAATTTCTCTTTTGATTTTTGATTTCTCATTGATTCTAGTTCTCAGTTTTCGTTTTTAGTTATAGGATTTTCTTTTCTATTTACTATTTATCTTTTCTATTTTTATATGAATATGCTTATAAAGAATCAAGATAATTAAGGATACAATATAGAACAGAAAAAAAAATGAGACATTCTTCTGGTTTCATTCAGAGCGATAAGACAATAAAGAATCGACCGTTCAAGTATGAAAAACCGCGCGTTAAAAATGAGAAGAAGAGAGGTATATATTCTGTGGTATAGATCCATCCATGTTGAATTGCGGATTCATCAATGCTAGAATCATTTCTGATTGGACCAAATACCCGTTCTCCGATAGATTAAGGATAGATAAAATACATAAGAAATCAAATAGGAGTAAACGGATAAACTTTTTAGATATAGAATCCTATACTAATGAATGCAAAGGTTACGGTATAAGCAAAAATGAAAGAAAAATGAGAAAGAAAAGAAAGAGGGGGAAGGAGATCCTAGTTTCAAAACAAAAAAGGGGATATGGCGAAATTGGTAGACGCTACGGACTTGATTGGATTGAGCCTTAGTATGGAAACCTACTAAGTGATAACTTTCAAATTCAGAGAAACCCTGGAATCAAAAATGGGCAATCCTGAGCCAAATCCTGTTTTCAGAAAAAAGGGGGGGTTCCGAAAACAAGAATCCAAAAAGGATAGGTGCAGAGACTCAACGGAAGCTGTTCTAACGAATGGGGTAGACTGCGTTGCTAGAGGAATCTTTCCAAGGAAGGGATGAAGGATGAACCTAGATACATACGTATACTGAAATATCAAACGATTCATATTAATTCCTCCCCGAATCCTTCTTTTTTTATATGAAAAATGAAAGAATTATTGTGAATCGATCCCCACAAATTCAGTGATCAAATCATTCACTCCATAGTCTGATAGATCTTTTAACGAACTTATTAATCGGACGAGAATAAAGATAGAGTCCCATTCTACATGTCAATAGCAATACCGACAACAATGAAATTTATAGTAAGAGGAAAATCCGTCGACTTTAGAAATCGTGAGGGTTCAAGTCCCTCTATCCCCAATCACACTAAAAAAAAAGGCCCATCCCCCTAACTCTATTTTTTCATCAGCGGTTCCATTCCACGATATGTTTCTGCTTCACTCTACGCTTTACCAACTGGATCGGAGCAGAAATGCTCCTCTGTTATCACAAGTCCTTGAGATGTACGATATACATACAAAAGAATATCTCTAAGTACGGAACCCCTGTTTCAATCATTCACAGTACATATCATGATTCTTAATTCAATGAAACTTACAAAGTATTCTTGTTGAAGATCTCAGAAATTCCCTGGGTAAGACTTTGTAATTTGTAATGCTTTTTGATTCTCTTTCATTTGAATTGACAGAGACCTAATCCATCTAGTAGGATGGGTATGATATGTCGGGAAGGGTCGGGATAGCTCAGCTGGTAGAGCAGAGGACTGAAAATCCTCGTGTCACCAGTTCAAATCTGGTTCCTGGCATCTAGTTACTAATAGATACTCATAAAAATTCGATATGGATCATCAGACATATTGGTTAATAGTCTAGACCACGACCCATAACTTCTCCATCTAGGTGTCTAGGGAGATACCTCCCTTTCTTTTTGTAGATAGAGAAAGAAAAGAATTCGATGCTGTTTCGGCTTCTTTTTTCTTTGTTTCTATGGTGCCTCTTCTCATTCAAACAAAAAATATGAATCCTTCATACATAATACATATCCAAAAATTCAAGTTAGTTGTTTGAAAACCCAACAGTCCGATCTTAAGGAGTGGATAGGTGGGAATAGTCAAGATTCATTTCAGATATAGTCCAAATAGAATCTCAGCAACCCCTTTCCTTTCTTTCGTTTTTTCTTTCCCATTCCCTTTCGCCACTCGCTCCTACCTGACTTTTGAGAGCCCATATAAGTGCTGTGCGCGGTACAAAGTTCGTGGTGCAGAACTCTTTTTTTGTTCATTTTAGTAACCCAGCTCCCCCGAAAGATCTTCCAAATTGGAAAATTGTACTGAAGCCCTATTTTTGATTGAGCCCATCTAATCTAGAATACGCATGATAATCCAATGAATCTCTTTGATCTAGAACAGAATAGAAAAAGATTCCTTGAATGTCTGGAGGCGTAGAAGTGAAGATTCATATTCAAAGAGCTTCATAGAAATTAGGTGCAATATAATCCTTCCGTAAGGGCCATCCTATCCAGCTTTCAGGCATCAAAATACGTTTCAAGTGTGGATGATTCTCATAAGAGATTCCCAACATATCATAGGATTCTCGTTCTTGAAAATCCGAACTTTTCCAAATCCAGAAAACCGACGGAATTCTAGGATGTCTCCTTGGGACAAATACTTTTATGCATGCATACCTCTTCTGGTTGATCCAGACCATACTGTATTCTCGTAAGATGATACACACTAGCTAAGAGTCCCCCTGGTGCTACATCATAGGCACACTGGGAGCGTAGATAATTGTAACCAGATACATATGAAATGACAGCAATGAAGTGCCAATCCTCGGGTTTTATTTGTAAAGTTTCGAGTCCTTGATAATCGAAGCCAAAAGATCTATGAACTAGTTCATGCTTGACTAGCCAGGTGGACAAACAACCCTGCATCTTTTTTTTTATCTCTCCCGGATTTTCATTTGAATAAGGATTCTGCATTTACGATGAAATTTTTAAAAATGTACCTGACCCGCCGTTTGTTATTCTGTACAAGATAAAAGCAGCCTGCCTAATTCACTCATTCTTGGGAAGATACTGAACTTTTGTATTTGAAAAATGTTTCAGAAAGGATCTCTGAAGTGGATGACGATTGATAGAGGAATCCTTGATCCAAATTTCCAGTATGAGTACTGCGTCCAACACGAAACTTGTGATTAGTAGTAAAACATCGATTTTCCTGTTGAGACCCTATTCTATCTTCATAGATTTCTCGAGAGACTTTCTTACGAAGTTTTGTTATAGCATCTATAACTGCCTCTAGTTTAGGCGGGCAACCGGGCAAATAAACATCCACAGAAATTAACTTATTGACCCCCCGAACAGTACTATAAGAATCCGTACTGAACATCCCTCCTGTAATGTAATAGTGCAGGCTCCCATAGCAATGACATACTTTGGTTCAGGCATTTGTTCATATAATCTCACTAAAGAAGGGGCCATTTTCATTGTGACTGTGCCGGCTGTTAAAATGAGGTCCGCTTGCCTAGGACTCGATCTTGGTACCAGGCCATAACGATCAAAGTCGAATCGCGAGCCTATTAATGAAGCAAATTCAATGAAGCAGCAACTGGTACCATAGAGCAGCGGCCATAAACTAGAGAGTCTTGACCAATTCGAAAGCTCATTTGATGTAGTTGAAATAATTGCATTTTGGTTGGTTCGATCAAGGACCGGAAACTCAATGGAATTCAGAACTGTCTCAATGTCTTTTTTTTCTTCTTTTTTCTTTTTATTGTCTGAATATTCAGGAGCTAAGACCATTCCAATGCTCCCTTTCGACATGCATAAACTGAACCAACAATTGGGATAAGCACGAAAATGAAAGCTTCTATTCTATAAATACGGATACACCCAACACATCGAAACTCATCACCCATGGATAAAGAAAAACCGTTTCAACATCAAAAATAACAAAAACTAGAGCAAACATAGAGTAACGGATTCGGAATTGTAACCAAGCATCGCCCATGGGTTCTATACCCGATTCATAGCTAGAAAGCTTCTCCGTCCCTTCACGAGTTGGGGCCAAAACCCCGGAAATTCGAAATGCCAAAACAGGAATACCACTTGATATTATTAAAAATGCCCCAAAAATATCATATTCGTGAAGCAGAAACATAGATGCACTCCTAGGCAGGTAGAAAATATACCGGATTAGTCAATTCAAATTAGAATTGTGAATTTATCCGTAACGGCTTCCTCGAAATACCTCTGAATTTGGGTCGAACCACCTAGTTTTTTTGCTATAGGTCATGTCTTGCTTCACGATTCATTAATCGAGTGGAATCCTATTTACACTTACTTCAATTCTATCTCGATATAGTATAGACATCTCATGTTCTTTCGTTCTTTATAGAAAGAAAAAGCCTTTTCCGGGTTCACCTCGCCTCAGATTCTTTCTAACCTAAAGAAAACGAATTCAAATCAAAGAATATTCCTTTAATGAAAGCAAATGATATTGGTATATTCTTGTCATTCATATTGAATAAGAGGATTCTTGCTTCTATTCATTTTAGATATGGAAATAGAATTAATTAAATTAATTCGATTCGCTCTCCTTGTCCTCGACTTAATGGATTTGATTCAATGCATTGAACGAACCCTTCCTTACAGATAACAACTCATAAGTTCCTCTCCAAAAATTACAGACTTTGGTCCTATACTACCTCACCTGTACCCCCCCCAAAAAAAAACACACACAAAAAAGAATCAAATGTAAAATGAGAGCCCAAAGTCTTGAAAAAAAAATTATTCCAAATCCCGTCCTGATTTTTAGTACTGAAAATCGGTCCGAAATGACTGGAAATCGTTGACTAAAGAAAAACCAACTATTAACACTGGAAATACGCGGCAAAGGCGGGTGGGTCGATTTAGGATCGGGTCAGTCTCGGCCAAGTTTCAATCGACGAGAGGCAATTGGGGATTGACCGATCAGGTATTTTTGATTTTGGATTCTTTTTATCAATTTGAGCATGTTTTGGTTCTTATTCTCCCTTTTCGTAGCTTTCGAATTGAGCTCGATTAGTGGGCTCATGGTTTTGATTTGATTCCTTGGTTTCCAATTTTCTAGTTAGAACTTGAACCTCGGTTGTTTGACATTTGACATTGGGGGCTGTGTTGAATTACTATTACTATATAGTATGGTTGATAATCGCGGCAGAGTTGAATCAACATCAACTAAGAGCAAAAAACTGCCAGAATCTTTTTGAATTACCTGAATTTCAGAAAGATTGAACCATTCGTATTTTTAGGACTCCGGCTTTATTTGATTCTTGAGATCTATCAAAAATGACAAGCCCTAAACTACCCCAACCTAAAAGAGGTTGGTTTTTTGTTATGGTGAAAGTATTTGTGGTTACCGTTGTTCTTCCTGTTGGGTTGTGGAGTGGCATAAGCTTATGTATCTGGTTCAACAGATCCAAGCCCACTACTCCTCCCCCGAGCCCAAGAACAACTTCAATTACTGAAATCTTGGAGCAAGAGGAAGAGAAAGAGGCTGAGGCACGCCCTGAGACTGCCCAGCTCGAGGGGGGGGATCATAACCTTCTCGAGGATAGGGCTCCCATTGAGCCTGCCACCCCAGTGATGGAATGGGAATCGGCACACGCACTGATCCTCGCAAAAAGAGAGGTCATCAATGCTAGTTATTCGCAAAGCCGTGTTCTCAAGTCCAATTTCACGGCACTGAGCTGCACAGGGGCCCCCCAATCTGAACTAGAGCAAATGAATTCCAAGATAACGGAGGCATATAAGTTCCGTCAAGGCGAGTTTGGTGCAATCACCCAATTGTACCGCCAAATAAATACCTTGGAAAACACCTATCCTCCCCTCAAAGAAAGGGGCCGACGACTCGCCCAAGCGAGCGAGGCAGCATACTCCTTAGCTGCTGAGGATGCTGCCAGTCGGGGGCGGCGACAGCTCGGAGCGAGTTCCTCCCGAAATCCAAGGAATAATGCTTAATCAGCAGTACTAGATCTCTTAGTACTTCCGATTCAGAAACTCTTCGGATTGGGGATTCATAGGCCACTCTTGAAAGGTGAAGAGCAATACACAAACAAGAATTGGAATTCTTGTGTGTTGCTCTTTTTGTGCCTTTAGTGGGCCTAGTAGTTACGGCAATTGCAATGGTTTCTTTCTCTCTTCATCTTCAAAAGAACAAGATTCTCTCGATCTGATGGAAGCAAATCCCATAGAGTTCTTTCAAGACCTGCGCTTGATCACAATAGCGATTTTTGAAATGGAGGGTACAAGATACAGCTTCCTCCGAACACATACATAAGATCTCTTCTTATGTATGTGGAACCGTGAGCTGTGGATCAATGCATTTAGTTCATTTTCAGTAGAGCGAGTTTCCATTTCAAAATGACTGGGAATCATTGAATAAAGAAAAACCAGCCAATAACACTGTAAATACACGGAAAAAGTCAGGGGTTCGGTTTAGGGCCGGGTCATTCTAGGCCAAGTTTCAATAGAAGAGATTAATCTTCGGTAGAATTGGAACGATAGGTAATTGGGTATTGACCGATCATCTATTTTTTTTTATTCCTGCTCTGTGAAATGGAATACCCATCTGTTTTCTGAGAGCCCATAAAAATAAACAAAACCAAAATTGGATTCGTTTATTGTACGATACAAAACGAACTTAACCTTACTCGAGTTACCCCGATAGAATAGGAAAACGACCCCCCCTTTCGAGCTCCGATTTTATGTAAGCTCGGGTCGTAATTGGAAAAAATCTATCTAATTCAAATTGCACACTGAATTTTTGCTAATTTGTGATCGATGTGTTTCAATCTAAGGAAAGAATAGATTCCTAAAAGAGACATTAAAGATCTACCCCGCCCTCTTTTCTTAGTGAATGCACTATTTTTCTTCCTATTTGAAAAGGGGTCTTAGCAACGACAGAGCAAACTCAAAAAAAATAGTGAATTTCTCGAAATCTTCGAGATTTTAGACCGGGACCCCTCTTTCTCACACCTCTTTGTCTGTCAAGAAAAGAAGATCCTAAAAAGAAACCTTAGTTTCGAACTTAACTCCTTCTTTTTTTCCATTTCAGTTCTACTGTTTGTGACTAATGGAAGACGGGTCAGATGATACCTTAGCCGATGATTGTATAAGGAGAACCATAGAAAAGAGTGGAAAAATGGAAAAAATCAAGATTGGATCAGGAATCAAAAATTGAATTTGTTATGGATAAAGGATCTTCTTATGTTATATTATACTATGAAATTCTCGAAGATGAATCCATTTGAGAGATTTTATATTGGTATTCATGATATGGATTCCATTCAATTTGAATATCAAATATCATGGGGATGCAATTCATCTCATTGAATTTACAGGAGACGATTTCTCATCTCTATGGGATTAGATCCCGAGTTATTGTGAAGTAAAAAAAAAACGATGAGATTATGGAAGTAAATATTCTCGCATTTATTGCTACTGCACTGTTCATTCTAGTTCCTACTGCCTTTTTACTTATCATATATGTAAAAACAGTCAGTCAAAATGATTAATTTGAATGAAGCTTGACTTCGTAGTTCTTATCCATGATTGAAGAAATGAAAGGGATTCAAATTTCACGGATTAGTATTAAATGAAAAAAGGGGGCTAGAGTTAGCAGTATAGACGATCCGATAGTATAGTGTGGTAGAAAGAGCTCTATGAACCTTTCTACCACATTATCGATTAGTCTAGAAAGTTGTACTTTCTAAAGATCTAGACTAAAAACATGGGAATTATTAAAATCATTTTTTTTTATTGAAAGGTTATTTTATTATTCCTAGATTCCATTACTCGATTCCAGTAGAATTTGGAAATGGAGGTGTTTTTCTTTAGAAACGTTTTGCAGAACCATATATGAAATAATTGATAAAGTTTCATTACTCAACTCCACTCAATGAGTCGTATCTCTAGAGTCCACTTCTTCCCCAGACTACAAGTGAAAGAGAAAATGTAAAGACTACCATTAAAGCAGCCCAAGCAAGACTTACTATATCCATGTGAATGATGTCCCCCATCTCTATGACTATCAAGGAATTCTTCCATTATTGATCACTACTCTAATAATAATTGATCACTACTCTAATAATAGTGGAATCCATGGCGCAGAGTCAAAAAGGGACTCTGCGCCAAACGCTATTAAGCAATCAATTCAATAACTCCACCCACAAGAAGCGGCTATAAGATTTCTGGTAGAATCGGTAAACGTTAAACACAAGTAAGAGAGGAAGTTACTCCTTTGGTATTCTCAAGTATTGTCAAGTGAATGTTATTAACGGAATATGTAGGAATAGTAAGATCCACTATTTCTTTTATTGACCACGGAAACATGGACAATCAAGATGGAGCACTACCTATTACATATCTCTACCTACCCCTTTGATCTAATACTTAATGATCTAATACTTAATGATCTAATACTTAAAGTCTCCCGACTGTCTCTATGAGACAGTCGGGTCTATTATATTACATTCTTGATTCGGGGTTACCGAAAAGAAAGAAGGTTTTTTCTGAGTCTATCAAAGGCAATTCTCTATCCAATCTTGGATTGGATGTCTGGGCATTCAGAAACTCTCGTAAGTTTGTATCCAAGGTATCTTACACCCTTTCCATAACAAATAATATCCATAACAAATAATAGGATTCCCCACCCGACTATCCAATCTAACCCAAAACTCAGTCAGTATACATAGTGGAAGGGAATTCGTAAGTCTTGATAGCTAGACTTTCCTATACTAGAATCCTTCCTTGGAGCCTAGACGCAAGGGTTGAGATAGAATAGAGTCTACAGATTTTAAAAAGAAAGCAAGTACCAGCCGTCTTAGTCTTTTTATCTTATTCCGCTTCTGCTGGGGCAAAAATGTGTCGAGTTTTCTCAGATCAGCAGAAAAAATAAGGGATTTCGGTTTTTGGTTGTTGTTGATCAGGCGACACCCAGATTTGAACTGGGGAAAAAGGATTTGCAGTCCCCCGCCTTACCCCTCGGCCATGTCGCCAAAATGATAGAAAATAGCTAGGAAGATTTCCCCCTCTTTGGGCGCTATTCCTTAATCTCCTTTTTTTAGGTTTATGGGATTTGCATCTTGAATCCCGGTTTCCTTACCCCTTTACTAAAAATGAAAAAAGGAATCCTTCCGCCTTTCTTTGGATCCAGTTGGCTCCCTTCGATTGATTGTAGCGTATCTCAAATCTCAAAACATCAAGAACTAACCCCCCCTTTTTTATTTTTTTATACTGAAAGAGAAAATGTGGATTTTACATTACAGAAAAAAGGTAGGACAAGCTTGGAACCATTAACTATTGACTTGAATTCAGGAAAGGTTTGTGGATCTCAAATTGTGTTTAATCTGATTAAGTTGATACACAACTAATCAGTATCCAGTCTTTATCAAGAATCAATCCCTTTCAATTCACTTTCCATTATAACAAGAATTCTGTATCTATGTAAACCCCAGAACAGAAATTGTGACCCAGATCAGATATCCCTAATCAGGTATCGTAGCTATATATGCCTATAAAGGGAATGCGGGGAATTCTTCTTATTCTCTTATTCATGGAATAATAGAATATAAATTATGATATAGCACGAGCACGGTCTGGCCTGTGTTGCCTGAAGTATAACTGGGATAGTAGCGGATAGTTAAATAGCTATAGCTGCGTGCGCTTCCTAGGTACAACCCCACTTACTTACTTCAACCAGAGTCCATGAATTCTACTAACAAATAACAAATGGGTAAAAATGTCTTTCGTCTCTGCGACTCCTTTTTTGAACATTTGAACACTGGAATCGGCGAAAAAGTGGAGCAAAAGTGAAATGCTAAAAAACTCTATTCTATTCCTGATTATTCTGTCTTTCTCTCATTCATAGAGAACCGATCCAATCCTGAATTCTTTCTTTTTCTGGTACCAACAAAGGGTCGTAATTCGGGTCGTAATATCCGAAATTGGATGACTTTGGATATTCTATAACAAGACTCCACAAGTCTCATCGACAGAATTATGTTTCTAGGAATATTTTCTAAATTTGTATCTGTTGAAAATTCGAATTTGAGTATACAATTCTCTTTTGACCTCTCCCCACACGTATTTTCTCCATTACTATACTATTTTCTACATTCCATATATGATATAGAGTTGGATCAAATTTCATGCGATTTAGTAAACAAAATATACATTCCATCATTGCTAGCTCGCCCCAGAGGGTTCGAGGAAGAATGAGCTAATAATGAAGATTTTTTTGAAAAAGAGGAAACTTAAGATGCTACAAGATGAAAATGAAGGAATGTCTACAATACCTGGGTTTAGTCAGATACAATTTGAGGGATTTTGTAGGTTCATTGATGAGGGCTTGATGGAAGAACTTTATAAGTTCCCCAAAATAGAAGATCCCGATCAAGAAACTGAATTTCAATTCTTTGTAGAAACATATCAATTGGTAGAACCTTTGATAAAAGAAAGAGACGCTGTGTATGAATCACTCACATATTCTTCTGAATTATATGTACCTGCGGGAGTAATTTGGAAAACCAGTAGGAATAGGCAAAAGCAAACCATATTGATTGGAAACATTCCTCTAATGAATTCCCTGGGCACCTTTATAGTTAATGGAATATACAGAATTGTGATCAATCAAATATTACAAAGCCCCGGTATTTATTACCGTTCAGAGTTGGACCCTAAGGGAATTACTATCTATACTGGCACCATAATATCAGATTGGGGAGGAAGATCAGAATTAGAGATTGATAGAAAAGCAAGGATATGGGCTCGTGTGAGTAGGAAACAAAAAATATCCATTCTAGTTCCATCATCAGCTATGGGTTCGAATCTAAGAGAAATTCTAGATAATGTTTGCTACCCTGAAATTTTCTTGTCTTTCCCGAATGATAAGGAGAAAAAAACGATCGGGTCAAAAGAAAATGCCATTTTGGAATTTTATCAACAATTTGCTTGTGTAGGTGGTGATCCGTTATTTTCTGAGTCCGAGTCCTTATGTAAGGAATTACAAAATAAATTTTTTCAACAAAAATGTGAGTTAGGAAAGATTGGTCGACGAAATATGAATCAGAGACTGAATCTTGATATACCTCAGAACAATACATTTTTGTTACCGCGAGATGTATTGGCAGCTGCGGATCATTTGATCGGAATGAAATTTGGAATGGGTACACTTGACGATATGAATCACTTGAAAAATAAGCGTATTCGTTCTGTAGCGGATCTCTTACAAGATCAATTCGGATTGGCTCTGGTTCGTTTAGAAGATGCGGTTCGAGAAACTCTCTGTAGAAAATTGATAACGACTCCTCGTAATTTGGTAACTTCAACTCCATTAACAACCACTTATGAATCGTTTTTCGGCCTCCATCCCTTATCTCATGTTTTGGATCAAACTAATCCATTGACACCAACCGTTCATGGGCGAAAATTGAGTTATTTGGGTCCTGGAGGATTGACAGGGCGAACGGCAAGTTTTCGGATACGAGATATCCACCCTAGTCACTATGGACGTATTTGCCCAATTGACACGTCTGAAGGAATCAATGTTGGACTTATTGGATCCTTCGCGATTCATGCTAGGATTGGCCACGGGGGGTCTCTAGAAAGCCCATTTTTTGAAATTTCTGAAAGATCCAAAGAGGCGCGGGTGGTTTATTTATCATCAAGTAGAGATGAATACTCTATGGTATCCACAGGAACTTCTTTGTCGTTGAATCCGGGCATTCAGGAAGAACAGGTTGTTCCAGCTCGATACCGTCAAGAATACCTGACTATCGCATGGGAACAGATTCATCTTCGAAGCATTTTTCCCTTCCAATATTTTTCGATTGGAGCTTCTCTCATTCCTTTTATCGAGCACAATGATGGAAATCGGGCTTTAATGAGTTCAAATATGCAACGTCAAGCAGTTCCGCTTTCTCGGTCCGAGAAGTGCATTGTTGGAACTGGGTTGGAACGCCAAGTGGCTCTCGATTCGGGGGTTTCTGCGATAGCCGAACATGAGGGAAAGATCCTTTATACCGATACCGACAAGATCATTTTCTCAAGTCATGGGGACACTCGAAACATTCCATTGCTTAGGTATCAACGTTCTAATAAAAATACTTGTATGCATCAAAAATCCCAGGTTCAGCGGGGTAACTGCATTAAAAAGGGGCAAATTTTAGCGGATGGTGTTGCTACAGTTGGTGGCGAACTCGCTTTGGGAAAAAACATATTAGTAGCTTATATGCCATGGGACGGCTACAATTTTGAAGACGCGGTACTCATTAGTGAACGTCTGGTATATGGAGAGATTTATACTTCTTTTCACATACGAAAATATGAAATCCAGACTCATGTGACAAGCGAAGGTCCTGAAAGAATCACTAATGAAATACCACATTTAGAAGACCATTTACTCCGCCATTTAGACAGAAATGGAATTGTGATGCTCGGATCTTGGGTAGAAACGGGCGATATTTTAATAGGTAAATTAACGCCTCAGATGATGCAAGAATCTTCGTGTGCCCCGGAAGATAGATTATTACGAGCCATACTTGGAATTCAGGTATCCACTGCAAAGGAAACTTGTCTAAAACTACCTATAGGTGGCAGAGGTCGAGTTATTGATGTGAGATGGATCCAGAAAAAGGGGGATTCCAGTTATCATCCAGAAATGATTCGTGTATATATTTCACAGAAACGTGACATCAAAGTAGGGGATAAAGTCGCTGGAAGACATGGGAATAAGGGTATCATTTCAAAAATTTTGCCTAGACAAGATATGCCTTATTTGCAAGATGGAACACCGGTTGATATGGTCTTCAACCCATTAGGAGTCCCGTCACGAATGAATGTAGGACAGATATTTGAATGCTCGCTCGGGTTAGCGGGAGATCTGCTAGACAGGCATTATCGAATAGCGCCCTTTGATGAGAGATATGAGCAAGGGGCTTCGAGAAAACTAGTGTTTTCGGAATTATACGAAGCCAGTAAGCAGACAGCGAATCCATGGGTATTTGAACCCGAGTATCCGGGAAAAAGCAGAATATTTGATGGAAGAACGGGAGATCCTTTTGAACAACCTGTTATCATCGGAAAGCCCTATATCCTGAAATTAATTCATCAAGTTGATGATAAAATCCATGGGCGTTCCAGTGGGCCTTATGCGCTTGTTACACAACAACCGCTTAGAGGAAGGGCCAACCAAGGCGGACAGCGGGTAGGCGAAATGGAAGTTTGGGCCCTAGAGGGATTTGGCGTTGCTCATATTTTACAAGAGATGCTTACTTATAAATCTGATCATATTAGAACTCGGCAGGAAGTCCTTGGGACTACACTCAGTGGAGGAGCATTACCTAAACCTGAGGATGCTCCAGAATCCTTTCGATTGCTCGTTCGAGAACTACGATCTTTGGCTCTGGAATTGAATCATTTCCTTGTATCTGAGAAGAATTTCCAGATTAATAGGAAGGAAGCTTGATCGGAATAAATCAGAAATTTTCTTCTATGATCGACCGATATAAACATCAACAACTCCGAATTGGATCAGTTTCTCCTGAACAAATAAGTGCTTGGGCCAAGAAAACCCTACCTAATGGAGAAATAGTTGGAGAGGTAACAAAACCCCATACTTTTAATTACAAAACCACTAAACCGGAAAAAGGTGGCTTGTTTTGTGAAAGAATTTTTGGGCCTATAAAGAGTGGAATTTGTGCTTGTGGAAATTATCGAGTCATCGGCAATGAAAAAGAAGACCCGAAATTTTGTGACCAATGCGGAGTCGAATTTGTTGATTCTCGGATACGAAGATCTCAAATGGGCTACATCAAGCTAGCATGCCCGGTAACTCATGTGTGGTATTTGAAACGTCTTCCTAGTTATATCGCGAATCTTTTAGATAAACCTCTTAAAAAATTAGAAGACCTAGTATACTGCGATGTGTGATTTGATCAAAATTCTGATTTTACAGATTGGGAATGAAAAACTGTCATCCCATTCAATCCGATTGGGATGCCCTGATTCTGACATGTCTCTTGGGAGGAGTAGCATGAAGCTCAGAGTTATTATGGGTGTATTTAATACTTCCAAAGAAAAGGGAATTGATCTATGGTCGATTCCGCAACAGATACATAGGAATTGCTGGTTGTACCTCGTGAAAAAGCCTTCTTTCGTGGAATTCGCCATTCCATGTCTGTTAGAATCTGTTCAAGTAAGCAACTATGACATGGTTACAGGGATCTATTCATCGCATATAGGCCTTAAGGACATCATGTCATAACCGTCGAGGTGAAGTAGGGACCTAAAAGATCGAATCGAACGATACATAGACAAGTAAATCCCTTATGAGTTCCAAGGAATTCTTTTTCTTTGATTTGAGGGGGATTCATCATTGTAAGGGAAGTAGACTACTCAAGAATTTCACATTTCATTTAGGCCCTAATTGAATAAGGAATTCAGAAAATAGAAATCAAAGATCTAAATAAAATAAAAGGAAGAATGAATCAATGAAATGTTGGTTGGTCCTGACTGGGAACTTGAGTAAGGAGTAGACCTTTGTTTGGTTGGGGGTTTTATAGAACAAAATTTGAGAATAAGAACACCCTTCTTTATTTGGTGTAACTACTTGAGCCGGATGAGAGGAAACCTTCACGTCCGATTTTAAAGGGGGGAAATCCTATAGGAACCTATCCTAATTTTTATTTTGCTAGGGTCGTAGCTAAAAAACCTACTTTCTTGCGATTACGAGGCTCATTCAAATCTGAAATTCAATCTCTGAAATACAGCATCCCACTTTTTTTTACTACTCAAGGCTTCAATACATTTCGAAATCGAGAAATCTCTACTGGAGCCAGTGCTATCAGAGAACAATTAGCCGATCCGGATTTGCGACTTATTATAGATGATTCATTGGTAGAATGGAAAGATCTAGGGGAAGAAGAGACCACCGGTAATGAATGGGAAGATAGAAAAATTGGAAGAAGAAAGGATTTTTTGGTTAGACGCATGCAATTAGCTAAGCATTTTCTTCAAACAAATGTAGAACCAGAACGGATGGTTTTGTGCCTATTACCAGTGCTCCCTCCCGAATTGAGACCGATCATTCAGATAGATGGGGGGAAACTCATGAGTTCGGATATTAATGAACTCTATAGAAGAGTTATCTTTCGGAACAACTCTCTTATCAAGCTATTAAAAGAATCTTCGCCAGGGGACTCAATAATGTCTCAGGAGAAATTAGTGCAGGAAGCCGTGGATACACTTCTTGATAATGGGCTCCGCGGACAGCCAATGAAGGACCGTCATAATAGGGTTTACAAGTCGTTTTCGGCTGTAATTGAAGGTAAAGAGGGAAGATTTCGCGAGACTTTGCTTGGGAAACGGGTCGATTATTCGGGACGTTCCGTCATTGTCGTGGGCCCTTCGCTTTCATTACATAGATGTGGATTGCCTCGCGAAATAGCAATAGAGCTTTTCCAGACATTTGTAATTCGTGGTTTACTCAGACAACACGTTGCTTCCAACATAGGAGTTGCGAAAAGGCAAATTCGGGAAAAAGAACCAATTGTATGGGAAATACTTCAAGAAGTTATACAGGGGCACCCTGTATTGCTGAATAGAGCACCCACTCTGCATAGATTAGGCATCCAGGCATTCCAACCTATTTTAGTGGAAGGGCGTGCTATTTGTTTACATCCATTAGTTCGTAAGGGATTCAATGCAGACTTTGATGGGGATCAAATGGCTGTTCATGTACCTTTATCATTGGAGGCTCAAGCGGAGGCGCGTTTACTTATGTTTTCTCATATGAATCTCTTGTCTCCAGCTATCGGAGATCCCATTTGCGTACCAACTCAAGATATGCTTATGGGACTCTATGTATTAACGATCGGGAATCGTCGAGGTATTTGTGCAAATAGGTATAATCCGTGGAATCGCATAAACTATCAAAACGAGAAAATGGACGAGAATAACTATGAGTATACAAAAGAGAAAGAGCCCTATTTTTGTGGTTCCTATGATGCACTTGGGGCTTATCGGCAGAAACGAATCAAATTAGAGAGTCCTTTGTGGCTCCGGTGGCGACTCGATCAACGCATTATTGCATCAAGAGAAGTTCCCATCGAAGTTCAATATGAATCTTTAGGTACCTATCATGAGATTTTTGGTCACTATCTAATAGTAAGAAGTGTAAAAAAAGAAATCCCTTGTCTCTACATTCGAACCACTGTTGGCCATATTTCTTTTTATCGAGAAATCGAAGAAGCCATAGAAGGATTTTGCCGGGCCTGCTCATAGGGGACCTAAGCTAAGTAATTCTATGATACCCGTGGGAATTCGGGTCTCTCCGATTCAACTAGGGTTCTAATTCCTGAATTTCTACGCGACTCAAGATCGAGGAAAGGAAGTCTTCAAATCACTGACTCAAACCTATTGTTGGTCGAATCCTACTCAGCGGAATATGGAGGTACTTATGGTAGAAAGGGCCGATCTGGTCTTTCACAATAAAGCGATAGATGGAACTGCCATAAAACGACTTATTAGCAGATTCATAGATCACTTTGGAATGGCATACACAGCACACATCTTGGATCAAGTAAAGACTCTGGGTTTCCAGCAAGCCACTGCTACATCCATTTCATTAGGAATTGATGATCTTTTAACAATACCTTCTAAAGGATGGCTAGTCCAAGACGCTGAACAACAAAGTTTGATTTTGGAAAAACACCATCATTATGGGAATGTACACGCGGTAGAAAAATTACGTCAATCCATTGAGATATGGTATGCTACAAGTGAGTATTTGCGACAAGAAATGAATCCAAATTTTCGGATGACTGATCCTTTGAATCCGGTCCATATAATGTCCTTTTCGGGAGCTAGAGGAAATGCATCTCAGGTACACCAATTAGTAGGTATGAGAGGATTAATGTCAGATCCCCAAGGACAAATGATTGATTTACCCATTCAAAGCAATTTCCGCGAAGGACTCTCTTTAACGGAATATATAATTTCCTGCTACGGAGCCCGCAAGGGGGTTGTGGATACTGCTATACGAACCTCAGATGCTGGATACCTCACGCGCAGACTTGTTGAAGTAGTTCAACACATTATTGTACGTAGAACAGATTGTGGTACCATCCGGGGTATTTCTGTGAATCCTGGAGAGGGGATGATGACAGAAAGAATTTTGATCCAAACATTAATGGGTCGTGTATTAGCAGACAATATCTATATGGGTTCGCGATGCATCGCCATTCGAAATCAAGATATTGGGATTGGACTTGTCAAACGACTCATAACCTTTCGAGCACAACCAATATCGATTCGAACCCCCTTCACTTGCAGGAGTACATCTTGGATCTGCCGATTATGCTATGGTCGAAGTACCACTCATGGCGACCTGGTCGAATTGGGAGAAGCTGTAGGTATTATTGCGGGTCAATCTATTGGGGAACCGGGGACTCAACTAACATTAAGAACTTTTCATACGGGTGGAGTGTTCACAGGTGGTACTGCCGAATATGTACGAGCCCCCTCTAATGGAACAATTAAATTCAACGAGGATTTCGTTCATCCCACACGTACACGTCATGGACATCCTGCTTTTCTATGTTATCTAGACCTGGCTGTCACTATTGAGAGTCAGGATATTACACATAATGTGAATATTCCACCAAAAAGTTTTCTGTTAGTTCAAAATGATCAATATGTAGAATCAGAACAAGTGATTGCTGAAATTCGCGCGGGAACATCCACCTTGAATTTGAAAGAGAAGGTTCGAAAACATATTTATTCTGACTTAGAGGGAGAAATGCACTGGAGTAAGGATGTCTATCATGCACCTGAATCCACATATGGGAATGTTCATCTCTTACCAAAAACAAGTCATTTATGGATATTATCAGGGGGTCTGCGCAGATCCAGTAGAGTCCCTTTTTCACTCCACAAGAATCAAGATCAAATGAATGTTCGTTCTCTTTCTGCTGAACGAAGATATACGTCTAGCTTCTCAGTGACTAATGATCAAGTGAGATATAATTTGTTTAGTGCGGGGCCTTCTGGTAAAAGGGTCCGAAGGGTTCTTGATTATTCAGGACCTGATCAAATTCTATGCAATGGTCATGGTAATTTCATCTATCCTGCCATTCTCCACGAAAATTGTGATTTATTGGCAAAGAGGCGAAGAAATAGATGCATCATTCCATTCCAATCTAATCACGAACGAGAGAGAGAACAAATACCTCGTTCAGGTATCTCGATGGAAATACCCATACATGGCATTTTCCTTAGAAAGAGTATTCTTGCTTATTTCGATGATCCCCAATACAGAAGAAACCGTTCGGGAAGTACTCAAAATGGGACTAGAGAGACGCATTCCATCGTCAAAAAAGAGGATTTGATTGAGTCTCGAAGAGCCAAAAAATTTAGGCAAAAATACCAAAAGAAAGGAGTTTTCATTCCCAAGGAAGTACATATATTACCCGGATCCTCTTCCATAATGGTGCGGAACAATAGTATTGTTGGAGTAGATACCAAAATCACTTTCAATATAAGAAGCCGGGTAGGCGGATTGGTCCGAGTAGAGAAAAAAAGGGGGGAAATTGAACTGAAAATCTTTTCTGGAGAGATCCATTTTCCTGGAGAGCCAGATAATATATCCTGGCATAGTGGCATCTTAATACTACCAGTCACGGGAAAAAAAAAGGCTAAAAAAAAATGGAAAAATGGGATCTATGTCCAACAGATCACACCTATCAAGAAAAAGTCTTTTGTTTTGGTTCGACCCGTAGGCCCGGATGCAAGAGAAGACGAAATTTCTTTAGCAACGCTTTTCCCCTCCGATCTCTTGCAGGAAACGGAGAGTTTGCAACTTAGAGTTGTCAAGTATATCCTTTATGGAAATGGCAAAACAATTCGAGGAATTTCTCACACAAGTATTCAATCAGTTCGAACTTGTTTCGTTTTGAATTGGGACCAAGACAAAAAGGGTTCGTCTAGAGAGGAGGTTCATGCTTCCTTTGTTGAAGTAAGAGTCAATGATCTGATTCGAGCTTTCCTAAGAATGGACTTAGCGAAGTCCGCGTATAACAGAAAAAGGAATGATCCGGCCGGGGCGGGATTGATCCCCGATAATGGAGTAGCTTGTATGAATCTCAAACCTTTTTCTTCCAAGGGAAGGATTCAACAATCACTTACCCAACATCAAGGAACTAGTCGTCCGTTGTTGAGTCGAAATAAGGAATGCCAGTCTTTGATCATTTTGTCATCATCTAATTGTTCTCGAATGGGTCCATTCAAGGGTTTGAAATATAACAACAATGTGAGAAAAGAATCAATGAAAAGTAAAAGGGATCTCCGAATTCCAATTAGGAATTCGTCGGGTCCTTTAGGGATTGTGCCGAAAATTGCGCATTTTTCTCCATCTTACCACTTAATAACTCATAATCAGATCTTGGTAAATAAATATTTGATCCTTGAGAATTTCAAACAGACTTTCCAAGTACTTAACTATTATTTAATGGATGAAAGTGGGAGAATTTCGAATCCCAATCGATGCAGTAACATGATTTTGAATCCATTCAATTTGAATTGGGATTCGCTCCAGCCCGCCTATTGTGAAGAGACATCGATAATCATTCGCCTTGGACAGTTGATTTGTGAAAATGTATGTATATCCAAATATGGACCGCGCCTCAAATCTGGGCAGGTTATAATTGTTCATGTTGACTCTTTAGTACTAAGATCCGCTAAGCCCTATTTGGCTACTCCCGGAGCCACCGTTCATGGCCATTATGGAACAATCCTTTCCGAAGGAGATACAGTAGTTACATTTATCTATGAAAAATCGCGATCGAGTGATATAACGCAAGGTCTTCCAAAAGTAGAACAAGTGTTCGAAGCGCGTTCGATTGATTCAATTTCAATGAACCTCGAAGAGAGGGTGGAAGGTTGGAACGAATGTATAACAAGAATTCTTGGAATTCCTTGGGGATTCTTGATTGGCGCTGAGTTAACCATAGCACAAAGCCGTATCTCTTTGGTTAATAAGATTCAAAAGGTTTATCGATCCCAGGGGGTGCAAATCCATAATAAGCATATAGAAATTATTGTGCGTCAAATAACATCAAAAGTGTTGGTTTCAGAAGATGGAATGTCTAATGTTTTTTCACCTGGAGAACTCCTAGGATTGTTGCGGGCGGAACGAACAGCGCGCGCTTTGGAAGAAGCGATCTGTTATCGAGTTGTCCTATTGGGAATAACGAGGGCGTCTCTGAATACTCAAAGTTTCATATCCGAAGCAAGTTTTCAAGAAACTGCTCGGGTTTTAGCAAAAGCCGCTCTACGAGGTCGTATCGATTGGTTGAAAGGCCTGAAAGAGAACGTTGTTCTGGGGGGTATGATACCTGTTGGTACCGGATTCAAAGGATTCGTGTCCCGTTCAAGGCAACGCAGCAACAGTCCTTTGGAAATGAAAAAGAAGAATCTATTCGGGGGGGAAATAAGAGATATTTTATTCCAACACAGAGAATTATTTGATTCTTGCATCCCAAAGAAAGTCCATGATCCATCCTAATTTTCGGGATTTCATGATTTCTAAGAGCAAATTCATCCCTTTAACTTCACTTTCACTATCTAGTCCGGTTATTCGATTTGGTAATAAAGATAATAACGAATAGAAAAGAATAAATGGCTTGGCCCGTGGATCAACGGTCAATCTCCGATAGAAGGTTCCGTCGGAACAATTCTTTATTTAGGGCACCTCGTCTCTAAAAAAATCTAAAAAAAAGAGGAAGTGTGGGGAAAAATGACAAGAAGATATTGGAACATCAATTTGGAAGAGATGATGGAAGCAGGAATTCATTTTGGGCATAAGACTCAGAAATGGAATCCTAGCATGGCACCTTACATCTCTGCAAAGCGTAAAGGGATGCATATTACAAATCTTACTAGAACTGCTCGTTTTTTATCAGAAGCTTGTAATTTAGTTTTTGATGCAGCGAGTACGGGAAAACAATTCTTAATAGTTGGTACTAAAAAAATAGCAGTTGATTCAGTCGCATCGGCTGCAATAAGGGCTCGGTGTCATTATGTTAATAAAAAATGGCTCGGTGGGATGTCAACGAATTGGTCCACTACAGAAAGGAGACTTCATACGTTCAGCAATTTGAGAGCAGAACAAAAGACGGGAAGACTCAACCGTCTTCCTAAAAGAGATGCAGCAATCTTGAAGAGACAATTATATCACTTAGAAACCTATCTGGGTGGGATCAAATATATGACGGGGTTGCCTGATATTGTAATCGTCGTTGATCAGCAAGACGGCTATAAGGCTCTTCGCGAATGTGTAACTTTAGGAATTCCAACGATTTGTTTAATCGATACAAATTGTGACCCGGATCTTGCGGATCTTCCGATTCCAAGCAATGATGACTCTATAGGTTCAATTCGATTCATTCTTAACAAATTAGTCTCGGCAATTTGTGAGGGCCGTTCTAGCTCTATAACAAATCGTTGATTAATAATAAGATAAGTCAATGACTTCGGGAAATTTATGGATTTATGGAATTGGTTCCTTTTCATGAATCTCAAAAAAAACGAGAGAAAAATCACTGGGGATTTTCGAGGATTCCTTGGTATCTGAAATACACGATTCAAGTAGGCGAGTCGAGAAAGAGATAGTGGAATCAAAATAATTCCTTTTTAAGTTCTACTTCTGTCAGAGGGCAATATGCATGTTCTACCATGTTCCATCAACACCCTAAAAGGGTTATACAATCTATCCGGTGTGGAAGTAGGACAACATTTCTATTGGCAAATAGGTGGTTTCCAAGTCCATGCCCAAGTGCTTATTACTTCTTGGGTCGTAATTGCTATCTTAGTAGGTTCAACCACTATAGCTGTTCGAAATCCACAAACCATTCCCACCGACGGTCAAAATTTCTTCGAATATGTCCTTGAATTCATTCGAGACTTGAGCAAAACTCAGATTGGAGAAGAATATGGTGCTTGGGTTCCTTTTATTGGAACTATGTTCCTATTTATTTTTGTTTCTAACTGGTCAGGGGCTCTTTTACCTCGGAAAATCATAGAGCTACCCCAGGGGGAATTAGCCGCACCCACAAATGATATAAATACTACTGTTGCTTTAGCTTTACCCACGTCTGTGGCCTATTTCTATGCGGGTCTTACCAAAAAAGGCTTGGGTTATTTCGGTAAATACATTCAACCAACGCCAATCCTCTTACCAATTAATATCCTAGAAGATTTCACAAAACCCCTATCACTTAGTTTTCGACTTTTCGGGAATATATTGGCTGATGAATTAGTAGTTCTGGTTCTTGTTTCTTTAGTACCTTCAGTGGTTCCTATACCTGTCATGTTCCTTGGATTATTTACAAGTGGTATTCAAGCTCTTATTTTTGCAACTTTAGCTGCGGCTTATATAGGCGAGTCCATGGAGGGTCATCATTGACTAGCTTTGAAAATAGCTTTAGCATTTGTTTCGCTTATCCCAACCGAATATGTAATATGTATGGGCGGCTCGAGATAAGCTATTTCGAGATAAGCTATTGGGGGATAGAAATAGAGTATATATGATCTAGAGTAGTAGCAAAAAAGATTCCGATATGCTTTAGTAAAAAAAAAAAAAGGAAAATAAAAGATCTTTTTCCCCAGGTTTCTGGCCCATTTATGCCATACTCCCAATGAATATTCTATTTCTATTTGTTCAGTGAATTACAACATTATGATTCCTAAAAAAAAAGGGTTTAGGGTAGTTATATTCATATATATATTTGAATATATATGAATATATATATATTTCTAGAAAATAGATTGCTAATAACCACAAAAATATCTTTTGATCTGAGACAGATCGAAAAGAGAAACAAACATTCAATTCACCGGGATATGCTAGTTGAACCCTGAATAGTGAATGCCCGCCATTACAAACTCAACCAACAAATATATATAATAGAAATATTATGCGATTGTGGAAACGGAAGTGGAAGTATTGAGGGGAAATTTGTCTTTTGGAAAGTGCAAAAGTGAAGCTCCAAGACGAAGATCAAACCTGATTTGATCCATGAAAGGAAAAGTTGGGAGGTCTTCTCCTCTGTGAGTATTATGCGTTGATTCCGTTTTCGTGGTTGTAACCTTTTGGTGGGGGCAACCCTTGACATATAGTATCGTTACAATATAGAATTAGATCATGAATCCGCCTAAAGAGATCTGTTTAGGGATTCATGACTCCTGATTCGAATCCCTAAAGGTCGAATTAGGGATTGACCGGGCAATAATATAATAATATAATAGAGTTGTATTCAAATTATGTATTCAAATAAACCAAAAAACCACAGGAGAGAATAGGATGACCAAATTTTTAGATACTCTAGTCCGTTTCTGTATTCAGTTAGGCGTATATGTATATTCTGTATATATAAAATTTATGTATAGAATAGCTAAAATACTAGGGTGTATCGTATTTATCTTGCTTAATCTCTTTGCCCTCACTTTTGCCCTCACTAAGGAATTGGTTAATCTCTTTGACGAGTTAATAACCAGGTTTGACACCATAGCGCGATCTGGGATTCTGTTCTATGCTCCAAGGGTCTTCACTATGTGGTTGTCCTGGTGGTTGTTCGGGCCGCGGAAGTTTCCGAAGCTTCCGAAGCCTCCGAAGCCTCCGGCTGCGGAAATGCGAGATCTTCAAAGGGGGGAAGACGACAAAAATCCGGATGAATCTCAAGAATAGTTGGTTTACACTATGAAAGAAATGTATAGGGTGGATAGTGACAGATTTTCTATGAACCACCCATCCATTTTATTTCCTATCCCACTAAGAATTTCAATGAGGATTCCAATAGAAGTCCTTCCGTTTCATTTGTGACGAATGAATAAACAGATGAAATCAAGCATATAGAAGAGAAAGAAAGGGCGCAGAATTGAAAGCATGGTTCGAAACAAAGAAATGGAAGAACGAGAGTCGGATGCATTGATATTGATAAAGACTCCACGGATAGGACCTAAAAACGAGATCTCGAAGTAGTTCTGCTGGTTCAATCATAGCATTACGTCAATACGAAGTTCGTAGTGACTTCAATCGTATAGATCTTAGTAATCGATCATAAGCATAAGTCAGAATTCATTGGTGGATTGTATCATTAACCATTCTTGAGTTTGGTGCGAGGCACTTATCATGAATCCATTGATTTCTGCTGCTTCCGTGATTGCTGCTGGATTGGCTGTAGGGCTTGCTTCTATTGGACCCGGAGTTGGTCAAGGTACTGCTGCGGGCCAAGCCGTAGAAGGGATCGCGAGACAACCAGAAGCAGAGGGTAAAATACGAGGTACTTTATTGCTTAGTCTGGCTTTTATGGAAGCTTTAACAATTTATGGACTGGTCGTGGCATTAGCTCTTTTATTTGCGAATCCCTTTATTTAATTTTCTTGCTGTGAACTTGCCGCTTTCTTCTTTTCTTTCCCGCTCTTAGTCCAATTGAACCCGTTTTGATTGATTTTTTATGAATTTCATTATTTATTTCTAACTAGATCTAGATTGTATTATTGAATATAGAATTGGGAAATTTTTGATTATTATTTCAATTCAATCGTGTCAATTGTGAAATCCCTCCTTTGTTGCTGCAACGCTTTCTAAAAACCAATCAAAAAGGGACGAAGTGATACAAAACGAATTCTTTTTGATTTTGTTCTAGTCCTATCTATCCGAGGAGATTCTATGAAAAATGTAACCGATTCTTTCGTTTTATTGGGTTATTGGCCAGC